TTTAACTCTAACCTCAGCTTTCTATATCGGGCTGAGTAAAATACGACTTATTTGAAATTCATATTGGAACTGCGCAAAACTCAGAAAAAAATCTTTCTGCGAACTTCTGTGGACTCTAAAATTCCTTACCGTGTCAATTGCCAATTCTTGGCCATTGAGATTGATGGTAATTCGGATTACTATTTAGATAGAGATATTACCTCTTTTTTTCTCCCTTCAAACAAATTGAAATGATTGAAGTTTTTCTATTTGGAATCGTCTTAGGTCTAATTCCTATTACTTTGGCTGGATTATTTGTAACTGCATATTTACAATACAGGCGCGGCGATCAGTTGGACCTTTGATTAATTAATACCACGTTTTTTGACCTCCTTTCTTTAATATCTGGGAGGTCCAATTCAAATTACTGTTCAAGTTAGTGACGCTATTTCAATCGAAGAAGAACGGACTCGCGCTCTGTAGGATTTGAACCTACGACATCGGGTTTTGGAGACCCACGTTCTACCGAACTGAACTAAGAGCGCTTTCGTACAAGAGAAGACTGGAAAGAAAAGGGTTGGATTCTTTTTGTAAGCTCAATACCTCATGGATAGACTCTACATAGGATCATAAGAATGACAGAGTATATATGTCCAATTTGACTCGATTTCACCGAATCCCCCGTTACAGCTCTCTCGAGCAGTTATAGGTAGGGATGACAGGATTTGAACCTGTGACATTTTGTACCCAAAACAAACGCGCTACCAAGCTGCGCTACATCCCTCCAATTAGTCTGACAGTGTCATTGTAGAGAATTCCTGTCTTGTTTTCCACATCGGTTTTTCGTCTAGCGATTCTATATATATAATTTATCTGTCGATTTCGTCCTTTTGGTCTCATTTAAAATATAATATGAATGAAGATTCATAAAAAACTTTTATCCATTTGAAAAATGGAGCGGAATCGGTCGGAAAATTCAATGACTATTTTGGGGGAATGCTCGAGACGAAAAGGACATTGTTATCTGATGTTTTAAGAGAAATAGTTACAGGATCCTTGTACATGTCAATTTGAATTAGGAATTTCGCGGACAATTTTAGTACAATTAAAAGTGGTCTTTAACTATAATATGCATCTGATCATATATGTATTATCATTAGGTATTACAATAAAATGAAAAAATGAAGGGGGTTTTCAATGCGAGATCTAAAAACATATCTTTCCGTGGCACCGGTACTAAGTGCTCTATGGTTCGCGTCTTTAGCAGGTCTATTGATAGAGATTAATCGTTTTTTCCCGGATGCGTTGACATTCCCCTTTTTTTCATTCTAGTTAGTCACGTGGGAAAGAATAACGAAAAGTAGAGCTACAATGAAATATCTGTCACTAATCAAGTCTCCCCCTCTATTTTTCTTTTTTCTATTTCTCTTTTCTCTATTTTTTCTAATTTTTAGAATAAGGGAGGAAAGAGAAAGAAGAAAAGTGGATGCAACGGCTGTGGGATTCGGGTGCAAATCCGAATAATCTAATAATATAGGCATGGAAGTGGAATAAAAATGTGGGTCTAGAGAAGAGTCTTATACAAGATACTTAAACGAAATCCTGTCCTGTGATTTGAAATATCGTTTAGAAATCTTTGGATCTTATTTGACTCCATTGATTGGAGCAAAATTTTTCATAATGTGATTTCAAGTTAGTAACTTCTATTTTTTCCTTTCTTCTTCATTTCGAATCGAAAGGAAACGCGTTGAGTAAATAAAAAATCCAAAGGAGGTTCATGGCCAAGGGAAAGGATATCCGAATCACGGTTATTTTAGAATGTACTACTTGTGTTCGAAAGGGTGTTAATAAGGCATCAAAAGGCATTTCCAGATATATGACGCAAAAGAATCGGCACAATACGCCTAATCGATTGGAATTGAGAAAATTCTGTCCATATTGTTACAAACATACGATTCACGGGGAGATAACGAAATAGCTCGAACTGGGCACTTGCACCCTCCCGAGGAGGGGGAAAAATGCCATTCTAATTATCTCTAAGATAATTTGAATAGAAAGAAAGAAAATCCGATTTTTTTTTATGTATTCTAATTCATTTTCTAGATCCAACCGAAATAGGATTTTCGGTTTAAATAAAGGAATAAATTAAACAAACCATGGATAAATCCCAGCGACCTTTTGTTAAATCCCAGCGACCTTTTGTTAAATCCAAGCGACCTTTTGTTAAATCCCAGCGATCTTTTGTTAAATCCAAGCGATCTTCTCGTAGGCGTTTGCCCCCGATCCAATCGGGGGATCGAATTGATTATAGAAACATGAGTTTAATTGGTAGATTTATTAGTGACCAAGGAAAAATCTTATCTAGACGAGTAAATAAATTGACCTTGAGACAACAACGATTAATCACTCTTGCTATAAAACAAGCGCGTATTTTATCTTTCTTACCTTTTCTTTCTAATGCGAAACTAGGTGAAAGAAACAAGGCGACCGCGAGAGCCAGAAAGAAATATAAGTCAGACAGAAAGAAATATAAGTCAGACAGAAAGAAATAGAAGTCCGACGGAAAGAAATAGAAGGCGACCGTGAGAGACAAAAAGAATGGGCTGACTCTTTCTTCACTTGAATGAAAATTCACACCCGAACTGAAGACGGATGCTTTGTTCAAAAATCCGACAATTCGGACCGGATTTGCTTCTCGTTTCGTAAGACAAAAACCAATCAAAAATCGGATTCAGAAGTCAAACTCAAAATTTTTGATTGAAAGTGTTGAGTCCTATTTCTTTTTTGATTCATTTTGACTCTACTTTCCCGGAGTTCATTCTCCGGGGAACTCCGTTTAAATTACTCCGACAGATTCCTTCCAATTGATTTTTTTTATGATCCCATTGGAAATTAGATAAAGACAGTTTTTATTTGCGATAGCTATTTGGGCAAGTATTTTACGATTCAGAAGCAACTGTCGCTTGTATAGATCGTGGATTAATCTACTATAGGTAGAATATATCCATCCGTCACGAATTACTGAATTGATTCGAGTGATCCACAAACGACGAAAATTTCTTTTTTGCCCATCCCTATCCCGATGAGACGAAGCCAAAGCTCTTATGGCTTCTTGCGTCTTTAACGGATCTCCCCGAAAGCTTGAGACCAATGAACGTGCTTTTGTTCTACGTCTCCGAGCTATATATCCCCGTCTAGTTCTGGTCATTGAATATACATAAATCAAACTTTGCCGAATAACTAATTGATTTCCGTTCTTGCAGTTATTCTTTTTCCCCCTTCCTACTCTAGTAATAACCAAATGCGTTTTTCCAATGTATAAACTCAGCATTCCAATGGCTTTGGCTACTCTAACCTTCCCGACCACGATTTTTTATTTTTTTCTCGACATTTAGTTCACCTCCAAATTCGAAATTGGATTCTACTATGTACTAAAAAGATAATAAGAAATAAAAATTCTAAAGAAATAGTGGATTCCATCGTTTCTATGGTTACTTCTTAAACGGTGAGGTCTTCTCTATACACCGGAGCCTTTAACTTCATTTAATTAATGCTATTGGGAACTTGTATAGTTCACATTCTTTGGCTCTACCCATGAATAGTAACTAGGTCTTTCACAACAAGATCTACCTATACAGTAACGGTATTTAATTATGAGGTTTGGCTGGATAGCTGACCCTGTTCGTCCGTTCTTGCAAGAGGGCGGCCTAATCTTTTAAATTGAAACCAATATTTCCTCCGCTTAATGGATAAGCATTTGCTACCAATGGAGAATTCTTAAATTGAGGTGATTGAATTTACACCAAGGGAAACCATAAATTTCATACACAATGAAAGGCATACGAGCGATTTGCGTTTTTTAGATAGTAAATGGAGTTTATTTTTTCATTCTATCCTATTCACCGGTACTGATCGTTGATACTGGAAAATTGTTCACTTTCCTTTGTTCTAACTCATGATCTGAACGAGTCGCACATACACCCTAGTACACGTTCCTCGACGTTGAGGGCATCTCTTAAGAGCGGGCGATTTTGTGACATTTCTGATTGGCTGTCTTGTATTTCTAATAAGTTGTTTAATAGTTGGCATGTTGAAGCATATATATACATATAATGGGATGGTTTAGATCCATCCTAACCGGATTACTCCGAGTCAACCCGGTCGGTCGAGGTAATCTCAAATTAGGGATTAGCGCGAAATAAAGGCTAGGATCATTTAAGCCCTTCAAGTTCGCCCTATAGAATCAAAAGCCTTTCAAATTCAGCCCTTACAAGCCCTATAGAATCAAGCATCATGCCCTATAGAAGCAAACCTTATAGAATCCAATTCTATAGAATCCCGCCTTCTAGAATTAACAATTCTAGTAAGCCCTTCAAGCCCTTCAAGCCCTTCAAGCCCTTCAAGCCCTTCAAGCCCGATAGAATCAACAATTCCATAAACTTTGGCCTCTTCTGGTGACAGAAAAGCATCTCTTTCCAGGTCTTCGAAGACAACCCAGAAAGGTTTGTGCGATCTTTGGACAAAAAAGTTTGCGATCTCTTCACGTAGTTTTAGCACCAAATCTGTGTCCATGAGTACCTCCTCCAGGTAGCCTTTAATAAAAGCACTAGTAGGTTGGTGGATCATTACCCTGATGATATAACAAAATAAAAGGTTTTTCTATTGCACAAGATGAAGGGAAGATAAAAGAAAGAGAAAAGACTAGCAAGAAAAAAGATAGAATTGAACAACCGTACAGGCATCTTTCTATGCAGTGCATACGGCTCTCTAGAAGCTGATCATTACCCTCTCTCAAAGAAAGAGAAAAATAGGATTTATGAGACCTCGCTCGGGAAATGATCAAATTACCACCCTTCCTTTCGTGGGAGTGAAAAACTACTATGATGGCTCCGTTGCTTTATATATTTGTTTTTTGTCTCTGATTAAGCAATCCCAAAGTTGCTTTATTATTTGATTAAATAAACTAAGGAAAAAAGATTCTTTTTTTTGTAACTAGTTCAGAACAGCCCAGCAATATTGGTAAAAGACCTAGGGTATGAAAAAAGGTTTGTGACGCTGAACTGGACTGTCGATAGATACTAAAATGTCGGAAATCCCTTTTATTTCAGACTACTCGCTCGATAAAAAATCTAATGCTTTGAAAAAAAGAAAAAATTTTTGTATATCGAATTCAAAGTGCCATGCTATTGTTACTTTTTCATTCATATTTCATATGGATAGTCATTTTTCATATGGCGAAGGCATAGTCTTCTTTTTTCTTTCAAAACCGCATTGGCGCGAAGAGTTAGGGAATGCTATACGTTTAGTCTGTGAGCCTCCGGCCAGGATAAAGGCTGCCATTGAAGCGGCTAATCCCAGACATAGTGTATGTACATCTGGTAGCACAAAATTTACCGCATTATGAACAGCTAGCCCATGCATTACTCCTCCACCTGTAGAGTTTATAAATAAAAATTGCTCTTGGGTACAGTCATCGATATTGAGAAATATCATAAGACCGACAATTTGATTCGCCGTTTCGGGGCTAAGGCTTTTGAATAAAAAAAGTGCTCTTTCTCGATAAAGTCGGTTGATTAGGGTGGTGAACCGTACAGGCGCCTTTTGGCGCATACGGTTCACAAAATTTGTGAAAAAAATCAATGTCTATATTCCAAGTCTCTATTCCAATCCCTTTTCGGATTTCATAGCATGCTCTTTCTGACTTCTAATTTTTCTTCGATTTTTCAATAAAGATGAGTTTTGATTCCTTAGAAAAAAGAATTCATTAAACGGATCGAATTAACTTTTTATTGATGTATTCTTTCATCGAGATCCAATCCAAATCACAATGTCATTTTCTTGTTCCAAAATGGGCTTCTTTAATCTTACTCTTTTTAGGTTTATACTCTACTCCGGGTAAAGATCCGCCCGCTTTCGATTTGCACCTATAGGACAAATACTCCCATTACCACTTCTTCTTTCTCAATTCGTATAGTCGGCAAATTTTTGAGGTCTTTATACATACTCAATTCGTATAGTCGGCAAATTTTTGAGGTCTTTATACATACTCAATTCGTATAGTCGGCAAATTTTTGAGGTCTTTATACATACTCAATTCGTATAGTCGGCAAATTTTTGGGGTCTTTATACATAATTACTCGATTGATTAAGAGAACAGTTTAAGATCACTTCTATTTCCAAATAAGATTTCGTTAGAAAGAGGAATCCCTTTATGATCTAAGGAGGAAGGGTAGATATATTACCAATTGGTTTTTTTAAACGAAGTCTGGATCTTTGAAGTTCTTAGTCCCACGGAGCCCGCCATAAATTATTCGACTTGATAATAGTAATTTGAATCCCCTTAAAAAAGGATCTAATTTCACTTCACGCTCCAAATTTTGGATGATCCAATTTAGGGCGAAATAGAGGATCTCTTGATCGGGGAGAGAAGGGGGAAAGCCCATATGACCCAAGATATCTGACAAGTCGCACTATAAGTCAACCCACGTTGCTTCCTCGTCTTCAGGAATATCATAAGGTAATTTCGGAACACCAACGGGCATGAAAGGAACGCACAAATACCAAAACGAGTCGACTTTAGCAGGGAAACGTAATAAGGGTTTTCTTGTTTTTCAAATATTGTCCTTTATCAAAAATGCATAAAGAAAGACAGCCTGAATAAGCTAAATTCTTAGAAATAGGCCCCTGTAATCATGAACAAGTATGGGCACATTCGTTCATAGAAAAGGCATCCAGCGTCCCATTGCGTATTGGTACTTATCGAGTATAGAATAAATCTGCTTCTCTTTTTTCCTACGAACGAAATTGTTCCATTATTCCTAATAGAATCAAACAACTTCTGAACCCTTGCTCTGAACTAATCCCCCGAGGAGAGGGGGACATAACATCGGCAGAGTAGAGTCGTGTCCAAATGCAATAAAGTTGCGTAGTGTCGTTTTTCTTTGATAAAGGGGTATTTTCATGGGTTTACCTTGGTATCGTGTTCATACTATCGTATTGAATGATCCCGGCCGGTTGCTTGCTGTTCATATAATGCATACAGCTCTGGTTGCTGGTTGGGCCGGTTCGATGGCTCTGTATGAATTAGCAGTTTTTGATCCTTCTGACCCCGTTCTTGATCCAATGTGGAGACAGGGTATGTTTGTGATACCCTTCATGACTCGTTTAGGAATAATCAATTCCTGGGGTGGCTGGGGTATCACAGGAGGGACTATAACCTCTCCTGGTATTTGGAGTTACGAAGGTGTAGCCGGAGCGCATATTGTGTTTTCTGGCTTGTGCTTTTTAGCAGCTATCTGGCATTGGGTGTATTGGGATCTAGAAATATTTACTGATGAACGTACAGGAAAACCTTCATTGGATTTGCCCAAGATTTTTGGAATTCATTTATTTCTCGCGGGGGTAGCTTGCTTTGGTTTTGGTGCATTTCATGTAACAGGCTTGTATGGTCCGGGAATATGGGTGTCCGATCCTTATGGACTAACTGGAAAAGTCCAATCCGTAAATCCAGCGTGGGGCGTG